CTAGAATCATTTTTCCTTTCATTTCTATTTTTTCGTTATATTCTCCACTTAGGCTAGTAGCTAGTAGAATTTGATTCTCGAATAACAAACTTTTGATTCACTCTATGACCTTAAAATTGGATAGATGATAATAGTAACATCATTCCAATTTCGATTGAAAAAAGTGAAAAAGTCAAATAGTTTTATTCCCAATAGTTATATTATAACTAATAATATTTATATTTATAATAATGTAGTACAAGTAGTTTCAGAAATCTTGTAAATAAAGAATATAAATAAACCTTCTCCGAATTTTATTATTGATTATCTCAAATTGTCAAAGAATTTTCAATACGAATTAGGTTCTTGTTACGAGCTTGATGTTGATAAATCCACGAATCTAGAAATTCATTTCGGACAATTGAACCTTCTCGAACTGTTTCTTTTTAAGAACCAAAAAAATTTGTGCCAAAATAACAGATGCAAAGAAGAACAAAAGACCTTGTACACGCAATGGGTCTTGAAGGACTATTTCTGCGTCTCCCTGACCAAATCCACCCACATTCGGATTACTCGTTAATGGTTGATCAAGTTTGATAGATTCACCCTCTGAAACAAGAAGCTCTGGTCCTGGCGGGATAATATCAACCACTTCACGTCCATCCAAGACCTCCGCTATGGTTATGTCGTATCCGCCTTTTTCTTTTCGTACAATTTTCTTGACTATACCCGCCGCTGTGGCATTATAAACAGTATTATTACTCTTGCTTCCGTCAGGATAAATCTGACCCCTTCCTCTGTTACCACCTACATATATCGGATATTTTAAGAAATGAACATCTTTCTTAGTAGCAGGGTCCGGGGAAAGAATAGGAAAGGTGATTTCACTATATTTTTGCCCGGGAACAGGACCTATCACAATAATATTTTTTTTATTGGGACGATAGCTCTGAAAAGAAAGATTTCCGATCTTTTCTTTTATCTCTGGAGAAATACGATTGGGCGGGGCTAATTCAAACCCCTCAGGTAAAATAAGAACAGCCCCTACATTCAACCCCCCTTTTTTGCCGTTAGCAAGAACTTGTTTTAATTGCATATCATAAGGAATTTGAACAACTGCTTCAAATACAGTATCAGGAAGAATCGCTTGGGGAACCTCAATATCCACGGGTTTGTTAGCTAAATGGCAATTGGCACATACAATACGCCCAGTCGCTTCTCGCGGATTTTCATAACCTTGCTGCGCAAAAATGGGATATGCATTTGAACTGGAGGGCCAAGTCATTATATATATCATGAGCGATATGGAAATGGATCGAGTAATCTGTTCTTTTATCCAAGAAAAAGTATTTATAATTTGCATTTGCATGGTCCAATCATTCATCCCGAAAATTTCTACAATAAATTGGGTAGGTTGCTAGTATAGTTTCCTATCCGCGATTCTGCTATTTACTTTAACTGAAACTTAAAACGGAATTTAATTCAAATTTTAATGAAATAAGAAATAATATTACGGGAATAATAATATATAATTTACTGGAATATAGAAAGAACTGCCTGCCTTGGCTGGTGAAAAATGGAAAGATAAAGTATGATTTTGAATGCTTTGTTTATGTTTATTTACAAAAAAAAGAAACATTCGAATTAGAAATTCAAATTTGATTTATATCTGTATATCTGTTTTCTTTTCAGTCATTCATTGAATGATAAATCACTACAAGTGATGGGGATACACGATTTAAATAGTGAAAAATCCAATATTTCAAAATTGTATCTAGAATGACTGGAAAAGTGGAAACAAGACCCGATATAATTTGATCATTATGAGCAAATCCAAAATCTTTGTAGATAGAACCAATCATTAGTTCCCAACCGTGAGGTGAATGAAATCCGATACATAAATCAGTTAATAACAGAATAGAAAAGGCTTTTATTGTGTCACTTAAGTTATATAAGAATTCCTGAACCCAAGAATTCAGAAGAATAACTTCTTTATTCCCCAGAATAGAATAACCGCTTAGAATAAAGAAACATATTATATTTGTCGAAAATTGCAAAATCATATGGATAGAATCCTCATTATACATCTTGATCAATTGAATCGTTTCGTTGTGGATTCCGATACAAAGTTTTTGGAGATGTGTTTCTGGGTATTCCTTTACCATTTCGTCCAACAAGCGTAGCTCTTCGAATTCGATGAATTTTTCTAGAAAACTCTTTTCTTGAATATCATTCAAAAAAGTTTCCGATTGCTTAGTATTCCACCAATTAGTAACCCAGGATTCCAAACTTTTTTGACATGATAGCGCGAGCCACCAGGGTAAAAAGACTATAGATACAAGATAGAGAAAAGCAATAAATGTTTTCTTTTTTTCCATTTTTTTCAGCTATAAATTGTTTATGAACTCGTCGCATTCGTCGACTCTATGCGATCTAGATCGCATAGTTCTATCAAACATGAAGTCTATTACAAGTATCCAATCCATGAATTTCATCTCTTTTTTTTTATGATTTGTTACTGAATTGAGTGTATTGCCATCCAAAGACCCCCTCTTTATATTTTCAAAAGTGTACCTTTTGGGTTGTTTTGTATACGTCTGCTTTGACTCGAGTAGGCGTTCTAATGACATTTCCATTAAGGTAGGTATGCTCAAAAAAGAGTTCGAAAAAGAGTATTAGTATTGTAGATTTTTTATTTTACTCCGAATTAAGAAATTATCATTTCAAAATACTTCAATTGGTACACGCAAGAAATAGGCCAATTCAGCAGCTTTTTGTTCAATTTCTCGTGGAGTCAAATTTTCATCCGTACGGGTCAAAGGAATGGCCCCCTGGCCTCTTATTTCCAGATAAAGGACACGACGAGTATAAATACCCTCTTTAAGTTCTATTCTAATACACTGAATATCTTTTATAAGAAATCGGAGACAGATGCGACGATTTTTTCCCGGAAATCCCCAACGAAAAATACATACGATTCCTTCTTTTTTATCGAAAAAATCATAACCACTACCTACATTCAACGAAATTGTACACCACAAATAGGAGCTAATAAAGAGGCCCGCGATTCCATAGAAAGACATCACGATCCCTTGTGGAAAAAAAAGAATTTGCTGGTCGGGAAATAACGATATAAAACTTCTACCGAGATAGCTAGAAATTCCAACCAATACGAATCCTAATGAACCTAACAAAAGGATAACGGCCCAGCCGAAATTACTTATTTTTCGAGAGCCTGTTATAAGTTCTATCCATATACGTTCTGATCGCCAATTCATAGTAGATCTGATTCCATTTAATTTGAATACCCTAAAGGAATTGCACTTTCCTTGCTTTGTTATGTTTCAGACATAACTCTCATCAACTAGTATCGAATATTTATAGTTTTTTTTAATATATTCTAAAATTAGAATTTATATATTTCTATGTCTTATATTTCTATGTCTTAATATAGTTATTTCATTTTTAAATTAATAATTCGAATCGATGAATAAAATGATATAATAGTTTATTGAAATATTTCTAAATATGCTAGAAAAAAAAAATCAATATAAATAGAATTTAGTATTTGAAATAGTAATTTAATAGCTACTAATAATAGAAGAAAAAAAAGAAATCGATTCTGTACTGTATCTGTGTAGGCCTTATCCTTACGAAATATCAGACAAACTAGAACAATCTGATAAGGGATATAATTAAATTGTTTTATTAGTTCTTCCCATAAGAAAAATTCCATTTTATTAATGGACCAATAACAAAAACTTTTTTTTATTCGAAACGTCCCGTGATCTTCAACCAATTATGCGCTTCAATATAATTCCCAGGAGTAAGCGTTATAGCTTGTTTCCAATACTCAGCGGCTTGATCAAACCAAGCCTCCGCAATTTCCGAATCTCCCTGTCGGATGGCCTGTTCTCCCCGGTCGGAATAGGCGGATAAATTCCTTCCCTTAGAACCGTACTTGAGACTTTCCTACCTCATACGGCTCCGCAATCAATTCTTTTGGTGTCCTTTTTTTTTACCTAGAAAAAGAAATGCGATTTCTCATAGATCTATCCCACAGCTCGGGGTAACCAAAAGAAGTTAATCGGCTGAGTTTCAAACTTTCTGTTTTATTTAATTAATAATATTTTATTTGATTTGATTAATAATCCATTTTTTTTTTAGTTTTATCTTTTTTCCCACCTGCAGAAGAATAAAGTATAGGTATTTACCCCTATAGTGAGTATTTTCGGCAAGGTAACTATCTCTATTTCATATCCAAATTTATATAGAATCTTTGAGAAAGACTTTCCTTTATAAAAAAAGTAAGAAAGAAAAGACTTACTATCTTTAGGATCTGATCCTACACCGCCACTCCATACCTTAGTGGATCAACTCTATTACATAAGTTAATTCCTAACTTTTATCTATCTTATATAGGCCTAAATAAGCAGTTTTTTTAATGTATTGGCACAAAACCTCGTTAATTGATCTTTACGGTGCTTCCTCTCTCTCAATTAAATTTTTTTATCCATAGACGACATAGAAAAAAGTATCTAGGCATCTCTTAATTTCTTCATATTTTAATTTCTATGAAGTTTTTTTCTTTCCTGCAGCTCAAAAAATCGGCGTTTTAGACGATATATATGCAGTGAGCCTATTTTTTTTTAGTATGTACTAAAACTAAAAAGGGGGGTCTTCCCGTTTCCTTCTGTTTCCTTCTATAGTGGAGATAGTCGCACGTAATGGCAGATCACTGCCATATTATTAAAAGCTTGGGGCAAGAATGGGTTTCGTTCTAATGCCCTGAAATAATATTCTAAAGCTTTCGTATGTTCCCCATTACTTGTGTGAATAAGACCTATATTATAGAGTATATAACTTCGATCGTAGGGGTCAATTTCTAGTCGCATAGCTTCATAATAATTCTGTAAAGCTTCCGCATAATTTCCTTCGGATTGAGCTGACATCCGTTACGGTCGTCATTCGATTCAAGGAATCTCCGTTCCAGAACCGTACGTGAAATTTCCATCTCATACGGCTCCTCCTTTAACTACGCATAATGAGAATAAAAAAATACATGGAATAATAAACAGGGTTGAAATATTCTTATTATGAACTGAGTGGGGCTAGTGTTTTTACAAAAAATCTCTAGCCAACCTTCTTGCGCAAGAACTTGTACTAATATCAAACGCAAAGGATAGCTCCAACAATTACTTTGTCCTCAACGCCCTTTAATTTCTAGGAAATAGTCACTTCAACAGTCTTTGATGGTTATATGGGTATCCAAAGTACCAACGAGATGGATGTTTGTTGTCCCAACCATTTTTGTTAGCCCCAATCTAGATAAGAGAAGGGGGTCAGTAAGTGATTTTTGACAAAGCTTTCATGTTGTCGATTGCTAGGTGTAGTGCTTTTTCCCCTATGCCGCCTGTTGGGACTTTATTACTAGGAAGTAGGATTGACCTGTAATACAGAACACACAGGTGTAACCTTCCGCTCAATACTAATACTCAAATTTATAATTGAAGCAGAGTATTTAAGGCTGCATCAATCGGGGATACACGACAGAAGGAATTGTTCGATTTCTAAACTTCACCTTCAACAAGCGTAGATTTTTTTTAATATAGAATAATATAATATTAATATAGAATATTAATATTTGTTCTTTATATTTAGAATCGTGTGTCTTTCTCATCAAACTAGAACCAGAAAATCAAAAAAGAATCAAATCACACCATCTCTGTAATAAGTAAATGCCTCTTTTTCTCCCGAAGTTGTCGGAATTATTCGTAATAAGATATTGGCCACAATTGAAAAGGTCTTATCAATAAAATTTCCATTTATTCTCGATCTAGGCATAGGTATCAATCCATTCTATAATAATTCTCATTACCGCTTGTGGAAAAAGGATTCTCCAAACAAGGGATTTGTACAGTACGAAATAACATAAAAACATATTAAGTTCCAAACAAAAAAAAAATGAAATAAAGATACAAAACTTCCACTTAAATAGAATATTAATTAAATTAATTCTATTTTATATATCTATTTTTTTCTTTTTTACTTAAACTCATCAATCAGTTAATTTGTTCCAATTCGGTAGTAGGTATATATATGTATAGAAATATATAACTATCTGATATTTCTATATCCGATTTAATTTAAAGGATAGGAACATCATCTGAACAAATATGACTAAATATATCTATTTTGATAATTTCACACGAAAAAAACATTTTTTTTAACTTGTTTAACTTGAATCCTTCGAGGAAAGCTTTTTTCTAAAAACTGACTCTATTACTCTATAGTTATAGAATAGAATTCTTTGGTTGGTTATACCTATCCAAACAAAAATCGAATATTAATCTTTAATATTAAATATTTTTAAGGCTCACTATTTTTTCGGTTTTTGAGTCATAATAATTGTGTAGGAAAGATGGCCGAGTGGTTCAAGGCGTAGCATTGGAACTGCTATGTAGGCTTTTGTTTACCGAGGGTTCGAATCCCTCTCTTTCCGTACTTTGACCTAATTCACCAACATTCCTAACTGTAAAAGATCAAACAACAAGAAATGAAATACCATTATTAGAACATAACAGTTAGATTCGAGAGGGAAAAGAATAGATGAGTGGGATAAAATGTAAACTCCTGACTTTAATCCTTAAGTCAATTTACTTTGATGAAAGAAAGGGGCCAGATTGTCCGAACCTTTTACTTTGTATTTTAGTTAGGCCTAAGTCTGCCGAGAATAATATTCTACAACTAGCAATTCATTTATTTTCAAACCGACCCAGTTATTATCTATTATTTGATTGACTAATCCTTTATATGGAAATGGGTCAAGAGTCAAATGTTTGGGCAATTCCTCAGGAGGGGATGAATCAAGATAATTTGTAATTAGAGCTCTGGATTTTTGTTTATCTTTTGCCGTAATAGTATCTTGGGGTTTGCAACGATAACTCGGTATATCTACTAGACGGCCATTAACTAAAATATGTCTATGATTAACTAATTGGCGGGCTCCAGGAATAGTTGGAGCCATCCCCAATCGAAAAAGGATGTTATCCAAACGCATTTCAAGTAATTGTAGTAAAACTTGACCTGTTGACCCTTTGGCTTTTCTGGCAATACGAACATATTTAAGTAATTGTCGTTCTGTAATACCGTAATGAAAACGCAATTTTTGTTTTTCTTCTAGACGAATACGATATTGAGATCTCTTCCCGGAGCGTGATTGGGCTCTAAGATCACTTCCGGTTCTAGGCTTTTTATTTGTTAGTCCAGGCAAAGCCCCTAAACGGCGTATTTTTTTGAAACGAGGTCCTCGGTAACGCGACATAAAGACTCCTTTCTTTTCTTTATTTATTCTTTATTTATTATTATTATTTAATATTTATTATTATATTTGTCATTTTACAAACAAACCTAAATTAAAACTAAATGAGAAATGAAACGAAATCTCCTGAAGTATTATATTACAATGAATAATGAGATGTATTGTATATATGATATACAAACCCATTTATATATTCGATCTTTTTATTAATCTATTTTAAGTATAAGTAAAAAAAAACAAAGGAAACGAAAAAGTCTTTTTCATGATTTGTTATGTCAAGACTCAACCCTTTGCTTTTCCTTTTATTCATAGTTGGTAATTTCTAGGACATTATAGATCAGTAACCTTTTAACCAAGGATAAAGGATTATTATATTATTATTTTAATTATTTTATTTTTTCTTTGATTAAAAAAAATAAAAAAATACAACAAATAAAAATAAAGAAAAGCCGGCTATCGGAATCGAACCGATGACCATCGCATTACAAATGCGATGCTCTAACCTCTGAGCTAAGCAGGCTCATAGAAATTATACATATATAAAAACTATATCTTAGTTTAAGCTTTTCTTCTTTTATGATATAAATTTATAATATACAAAAATTTTAAATAAATAGTTCAAATCAAATAAAAATAAATATTTAATTTCGTTTATTTCTATCTCTAGAGATTCTCGAGTTTCATTCAAGAGACTAAGACGAAAAACAAAGAATCGACCCTTTGAGTATTACAAACTACATAAAGGAAAGAGGCATTTATATGCTCTCTAGTCATCTATATTGAATTGTACCTACAGAAATGATAGAATCATTTATAGAATCATTTCGGATTAGACCAAATAAAATTTCTTTCTTTTTTTTTATATAGGCTTCCAATAGAAATGAAATAAGATAAAGAAAAAAGGAAAAAACACTTTTCGGTCTATTAATCAGTATAAAATCTAAAAATTTGAGAGGTACGTAAGGAGAGGCCATCAGATTGGGATCCTAATTTTCGAAAATACAATGGGGATATGGCGAAATCGGTAGACGCTACGGACTTAATTAGCTTGAGCCTTAGTATGGAAACCTACTAAGTGAAAACTTTCAAATTCAGAGAAACCCTGGAATAAAAAAAAGGGTAATCCTGAGCCAACTCCTTTTGTTTCCTTTTTTCAAATTTCAAAAGAAAAAAAAAAGGATTAAGAAAGCAAGAATAAAAAAGGATAGGTGCAGAGACTCAAAGGGAGCTGTTCTAATAAATTGGGTTGACTGTACTAGGTTGTTATAAGACTTCTTCCGTCTAAATGCCAATCCAAGAAAAAGAGTGAAGAATATATGTACTGAAATGATTAATGACAACCCGAATCTGTTCTGTATTTTTTTCTCATTTTTAGATAGTTATATTTTATTATATTATATATTTTTATTTTATATTATATATCTATTTTTAGATATAATATATAGAAATCCATATTTTTCGTAGAGATCTAGAATATGAAATGAAAAATGGCAATAATTGTTCTGAATCGATTCCAAGTTGAAAGCAGAATCACTATTTATTCATCAAAACATTCACACTCACCCCATAGTCTGATAGATCTTGTGAAGAACTTCGAAATCGGATGAGAATAAAGAGAGAGTCCCGTTCTACATGTCAATACTGACAACAATGAAATTTATAGTAAGAGGAAAATCCGTCGACTTTTAAAATCGTGAGGGTTCAAGTCCCTCTATCCCCAATAAGCTTATTTCACGCCCTAACTAGTTAGCTTTTTTTGCATTAGCGTTTTGAAGATGGTTATGTTCCTCTTTTTTTTCAAATAGGACGCGTTTTTCTCTTATCATAAGTCTAGGTCTCTATCTAATAGACGGACAAATAAATATCTTTGATTTGAGCAAGTAGTACTCAGTTGAGTAATTCACAATCCAGATTATTACTCGTTTTATAAAACTTATGTCAAATACTTTGTATACATATACAAAGTTCTTCTTTTTGAAAACCGAATAAATTGGGGTAACTAATATAATTGTAATACTTTTCATCCTTTTAATTGACTAATTGACACAGACCCAAGTTATCTCGTAAAATAGGTAGATGGTGCACCAGGAAAGGGGAATGGTCGGGATAGCTCAGCTGGTAGAGCAGAGGACTGAAAATCCTCGTGTCACCAGTTCAAATCTGGTTCCTGGCACATGATTTTTTTTTAGGAGTATATTCTTTACTTTACTTTATTCTATGAACTAGATTCTATAACTAGAAATTGACGAATATGAGTCAATATACATTATACATATTCATTAATAGTCAACTTAATGACACATTAAGTAAATGATTTAGCTAGTTATCACATGAACTACCCCATCTATCTAAAAAATAGATGGTTAGGTAGTTTATAAAATATAGAATTTTTTATGGTTTATCTTTTTTTGTTCATATTGTGTTTCCTCTTATTTAAAGGAGATATTAATTTAATACTTCATATTCATATATATTACAAAAGGTTAAATTAGTTAGTTGAAACACCCTAAATAAAAAACAAGTCGAGTCTCGAAGAGTTAAAGGATAAAAATGGATAAAGGATAAAAATAGATAAAGGTCATTTTCGATCCACTAGAAATAGAATCAAATTACCTTGTAATATGGATTTCTATTTTATAGATTTCTATTTTTGCCTTTCCTCATACATTCTATGACTTTACAGAACCCGTCTAAGTAAGT